AGGATTGACTGACGCTGTTCAAACAGGTACAGGTCAACTAAACGGTATTCCGGTAGCCATTGGGGTTATGGATTTTCAGTTTCTGGGGGGTAGTATGGGATCCGTAGTAGGCGAAAAAATAACTCGTTTGGTCGAGTATGCTACCAATCAACGTTTACCTCTTATTTTAGTGTGTTCTTCCGGAGGAGCACGAATGCAAGAAGGAAGTTTAAGTTTGATGCAAATGGCTAAAATTTCTTCGGTTTTATGTGATTATCAATCAAGTAAAAAGTTATTCTATATATCAATTCTTACATCTCCTACTACCGGTGGGGTGACAGCTAGTTTTGGTATGTTGGGGGATATCATTATTGCCGAACCCTATGCCTATATTGCATTTGCGGGTAAAATAGTAATTGAACAAACATTGAAAAAAGCCGTGCCTGACGGCTCACAAGCGGCTGAATCTTTATTACGTAAGGGCTTGTTGGATGCAATTGTACCACGTAATACTTTAAAGGGTGTTCTGAGTGAGTTATTTCAGCTCCATGCTTTTTTTCCTTTGAACAAAAATTAAATCAAATATAAAAGTTAGTTTATCAGAATTAAACGAAAACCCTGAAAAATGCATTTTTATTTAGAATCATTTTTTTATCAAAATTCTTGTTTACTACCCAGTAAACCTCTATCAACAAGATAAAAAATGAATTTTTGTTTTCGGGAAGTTAAAATTCGACTAGACAAATAAAACAAAGTTCTTTTTCCTCTATTGCTTGCATATGTATAGAGATCTCAAATAGAGACATATAGAGATCTATAGAGAGTCTTACATCTTTTTGCATTTCCCGAAAACTCCCTGTTGTTGGCTCATATTCTAATCAATTTTGTAGAAATTTGTAATGGAATTAAATTTTTTCTTTATTAATGACTATTCTATTAAAAGACAAAAAAAATCATATAAAAGACAAAAAAAATCATAAATCTAACAAAGGAATTATGATACATCTATTTTATTTTATTTTGAAAGATGAATAAATCCATTTATTTAATTTGGCCTTCCTTATACTTGTTTTTGAGTCTATTTCTATTTTGTTATATTCTATATATTTTTATTAGTATTCTATATATTTTTATTAGGTTGTATATTAGTAGTAGATATATTTTAGTTTGGTCTTCCTTGTACGAATTTTTGATTCTATTTCTATTTCTATTAGGTTCTATTCTATATATTTCTATTAGGTTGTATATTAGTTTTAGATATATATATTTACTTAAAGATACTTAGTATAATTATATAATATATATAATAGAAATAAAAAAAAATACAAAAAATTCTAAGATATCTTTAGAATTCAGAATATAACAATAACAGGTACAAATATTAAATTGAGGTACCCATTTTATGACAACTTTCAACAACTTACCCTCTATTTTTGTGCCTTTAGTAGGCCTAGTCTTTCCGGCACTTGCAATGGCTTCTTTATTTCTTCATATTCAAAAAAATAAGATTTTTTAGATCGGATGAGACCTAATTGTATAACTCCTTTTTTATTTTAAAAACTTCGATTCGATAAGACCCATTTGGTAGAATATTATATAACATGTAGATTCCTACAAACATAAATAAAAAAGCTCTTATGCATGTGTAAACGTATTATATGGGTAAATAAAATTGCGCTCTTTTGAAAAATGTATCATCATCGGGCCGATGTATGAAATTCAAGTCAATGTATTTATTTGTATGTATATAGCTATTTATTTGTATGTATATAGCTATAGTATGTATATAGCTATAGGAGATCATATAAAGGAAGGAGATGTTATTATTTTAGATATAAAAAATTCTATGAATTACTCCTAAGGTAAAGGTTCACAACAAAATAGTTGAAAAATAGTTGATGAGAGTAACTTGAAAAAAGGAAAGTCATATTTTCTCAATTCCAAAAAATTGTATAACTGGATCTAATATATATGAGTTGGCGATCAGAATCTATATGGATAGAATTTATAACGGGGTCTCGAAAAACAAGTAATTTCTTCTGGGCCTTTATACTTTTTTTAGGTTCATTAGGATTCTTATTGGTGGGAACTTCCAGTTATCTTGGTAGAAATTTTATATCGTTATTTCCGTCTCAGCAAATCCTTTTTTTTCCGCAAGGGATTGTGATGTCTTTCTATGGGATCGCGGGTCTCTTTATTAGTTGCTATTTGTGGTGCACTATTTTGTGGAATGTGGGTAGTGGTTATGATCTTTTCGACCGAAAAGAAGGAATAGTTCGTATTTTTCGTTGGGGATTTCCTGGAAAAAGTCGTCGCATCTTTTTACGATTCTTTATGAAAGATATTCAGTCCATCAGAATAGAAGTTAAAGAGGGTGTTTCTGCCCGGCGTGTCCTTTATATGGAAATTAGAGGTCAAGGGGCTATTCCTTTAATTCGTACTGATGAGAATTTTACTACACGAGAAATTGAGCAAAAAGCTGCTGAATTGGCTTACTTCTTGCGTGTACCAATTGAAGTATTTTGAAATGAATTAATTTTAAAATACTAAATGCTTTAGCAGTAGGAAGAAAAAACTAAAGAATTTATTTTTTTTTTTTTGAACATTAATCTATAATCTATTCTTTTAGGCCCGTTTTTTATATATTTTATAGAAAAGAAAAGGAGTTTCTTCGTCTAGAAATTTGAAAAAGTTCTTTTAGTATTGATCGAAAAAGGGGGAATAACATCCTAGAAACCAAATTTTTTCTTGATTCAAATTGGAAGTGTATTCTGAGTCTATTTCTGTATTCTTTCTAGATTCAAAGCAAAGACTAAGTATCGAATCAAAAGAAAAAGAGAAAATGGGTTCATAGGCTGAATACATTCTATTCGAATTATAATAGAAACTCATGCTCGATAGAAATATTAGATCTAATAGACTCAACAAATCCGGTAGGTTCATTAACAATTCACAGATTAAAAATGGCAAAAAAGAAAGCATTCATTCCTTTTTTTTATTTTACATCTATAGTCTTTTTGCCCTGGTTGATCTCTCTCTGCTGTAATAAAAGTTTGAAAACTTGGATTACTAATTGGTGGAATACTAGACAATGCGAAACCTTTTTGAATGATATTCAAGAAAAAAGTGTTCTAGAAAAATTCATACAATTAGAGGAACTATTCCAGCTGGATGAAATGATAAAGGAATACCCAGAAACCAATTTACAACAATTTCGTCTAGGAATCCACAAAGAAACGATCCAATTCATCAAGATACACAATGAGTATCGTATCCACACAATCTTGCACTTCTCGACAAATCTAATATCTTTCGTTATTCTAAGTGGTTATTCCTTTTGGGGTAAGGAAAAGCTTTTTATTCTGAATTCTTGGGTTCAAGAATTCCTATATAATTTAAGTGATACAATTAAAGCTTTTTCGATTCTTTTATTAACTGATTTATGTATCGGATTCCATTCGCCTCACGGTTGGGAACTAATGATTGGTTATATTTACAAAGATTTGGGGTTTGCTCATTATGAGCAAATTTTATCTGGTCTAGTTTCTACCTTTCCAGTCATTCTTGATACAATTTTTAAATATTGGATCTTTCGTTATTTAAATCGTGTATCTCCGTCACTTGTAGTGATTTATCATGCAATAAATGACTAAAAAATGATTCACTGATCCAATTCTAATCTTTCTTACCTTATACATCATAACCAAATAAAAGTCGTATTTACTTTACTCTTTTTACCCATTAGGGATTCCTTGTATATTTCAACAAAAATTTTTAATTTTTTCAGTAAATGTAAATAGCAGAATTGTGGCTAGGGAAGTATATTATCAACCTACCTAACTTTATTGTAGAAATTTTCGGGATAAATGATTGGACCATGCAAACTAGAAATACCTTTTCTTGGATAAGGGAAGAGATTACTCGCTCCATATCTGTCTCACTCATGATATATATAATAACTTGGGCATCCATTTCAAGTGCATATCCGATTTTTGCCCAGCAGAATTATGAAAATCCACGAGAGGCAACTGGGCGTATTGTATGTGCCAATTGCCATTTAGCTAATAAGCCCGTGGATATTGAGGTTCCACAAGCAGTACTTCCTGATACTGTATTTGAAGCAGTTGTTAAAATTCCTTATGATATGCAACTAAAACAAGTTCTAGCTAATGGTAAAAAAGGAGCTTTGAATGTGGGAGCTGTTCTTATTTTACCGGAGGGGTTTGAATTAGCCCCTCCTGATCGTATTTCACCCGAGATGAAAGAAAAGATAGGAAATCTTTCTTTTCAGAATTATCGCCCCAATAATAAAAATATTCTTGTGATAGGTCCTGTTCCTGGTGAAAAATATAGTGAAATAACCTTTCCTATTCTTGCCCCAGACCCTGCTACTAATAAAGATGTTCACTTCTTAAAATATCCTATATACGTAGGTGGAAATAGGGGAAGGGGTCAGATTTATCCTGATGGTAGCAAAAGTAACAATACAGTTTATAATGCTACGGCAGGAGGGACAATAAGCAAAATTTTACGAAAAGAAAAGGGGGGATACGAAATAACCATAGTGGATGCATCGAATGGCCGCCAAGTGATTGATATTATCCCTCGAGGCCTAGAACTTCTTGTTTCGGAGGGCGAATCCATTAAACTCGATCAACCATTAACGAGCAATCCTAATGTGGGTGGATTTGGTCAGGGGGATGCAGAAATAGTACTTCAAGATCCATTACGTGTTCAAGGCCTTTTGTTCTTCTTAGGATCGGTTGTTTTGGCACAAATCTTTTTGGTTCTTAAAAAGAAACAGTTTGAGAAGGTTCAATTATCCGAAATGAATTTTTAGATCTGTCTTTTTAGCTTTATAAAAGTCGTAAAAAAAAGAACCAAAAAAAGTATTGTTCCCATTTGGTCTGGTCAAAAGAATTATGAAAAGCCTTTTGCCTCTCTTGAGATTTTTTAGTCCTTTTTGACCAGATGTCAGGAATTAATTCTATCATAGTCCTAATCCTAGTATGTATATTGAG